ATGCAACTAAGACGATGATTATTTTCAACCAATCATAAGGACATCGGAACACTTTATTTAATCTTTGGAGCCTGAGCAGGAATGGTAGGAACTGCCATGAGAGTTATAATTCGTACTGAACTAGCCCAACCAGGGTCTCTATTACAAGACGACCAAATCTATAAAGTAATAGTTACTGCCCATGCCCTAGTAATGATCTTTTTTATGGTAATGCCCATAATGATAGGAGGATTCGGTAATTGACTAATTCCTCTTATGATAGGTGCACCAGATATGGCATTCCCCCGAATGAAAAAAATGAGTTTTTGGCTTATCCCCCCTTCGTTTATCCTACTCTTAGCCTCTGCAGCTATAGAAAGAGGAGCAGGGACTGGATGAACAATCTATCCCCCACTATCTAGAAACATTGCCCATGCTGGAGGGTCAGTAGACTTAGCTATCTTTTCTCTCCACTTAGCAGGTGCCTCATCAATTTTGGCCTCTATCAATTTTATTACAACAATTATCAAAATGCGAACTCCTGGTATTTCTTTTGACCGACTCCCTCTTTTCGTTTGATCTGTTTTTATTACGGCCTTTCTACTCCTCCTTTCTTTGCCAGTGCTAGCAGGAGCTATCACAATGCTACTAACCGACCGAAACATAAACACTACTTTCTTCGACCCCGCGGGAGGAGGAGACCCAATTTTATTTCAACACCTATTCTGATTTTTTGGTCACCCAGAAGTATACATCCTTATTCTCCCAGGATTTGGAATGATATCCCACATCATTGCACATTACTCAGGGAAGCGAGAGCCCTTTGGCTATTTAGGAATGGTATATGCCATGATAGCTATTGGAGTTCTAGGATTCCTGGTCTGAGCCCACCATATGTTTACAGTTGGAATGGATGTTGACACACGAGCATATTTCACAGCCGCGACTATGATAATTGCTGTTCCTACAGGAATCAAGGTTTTTAGCTGAATGGCAACCCTTCAAGGGTCTAATCTACAATGAGAAACACCTCTATTATGAGCACTAGGATTCGTCTTTTTGTTTACACTAGGAGGACTAACAGGAATTGTTTTAGCCAACTCATCTATTGACGTTGTTCTTCACGACACTTATTATGTAGTAGCACACTTTCACTACGTACTTTCCATGGGAGCAGTATTCGCGATTTTCGCAGGATTTACCCACTGATTTCCTTTATTTTCTGGATACAACCTTCACCCACTATGGGGCAAGGTCCACTTTTTTATTATGTTTATTGGAGTAAATCTGACCTTTTTCCCTCAACACTTTCTAGGGCTTGCTGGCATGCCTCGACGCTACTCAGACTACCCAGATGCTTACACCCTATGAAAAACCGTTTCTTCTATTGGATCTACTATCTCGCTAGTAGCAATGTTATTCTTTTTATACTTAATCTGAGAAGCATTCGCAAGACAACGAGAAAATACCACTCCAGAGTTCTCAACTGCCTCACTAGAATGGCAATACTCCTCTTTCCCCCCTTCTCACCACACCTTTGACGAAACCCCTTCTACTGTACTAATTATAAAGTAGTCCTTACTCTATAAAGGGTTAGTCTAACTAAAACACTTGATTTCGGCTCAAGAAATTCTGGTTTAACTCCAGAACCCTTAAGATCGCCTTATTAATTATCATCTTGTCAATGTTCTACCTTGGACTAATGGGTGTTTTATTAAACCGCCTACATTTTTTGTCTATCCTGCTTTGCCTAGAACTACTATTAATTTCCTTATTTATAGGAATAGCAATATGAAAAATAAAACTACTGCTCCCTCAGAATACAACTTATAACCTCTTACTGCTAACTCTCTCTGCCTGCGAAGCCAGATTAGGGCTTTCCCTAATGGTTGCGCTCTCTCGCACCCACTCATCAGACTTAGTGGCAAATCTTAATCTTTTACAATATTAATGGCAACTTGAGCACAATTTGGTCTACAAGATGCATCCTCACCACTAATGGAGGAGCTTACCTACTTTCACGATTACGCTTTAATCGTTCTCACCCTAATAACAATTTTAGTTTTTTATGGCTTGATTTCTCTTCTAATTTCATCAAGAACCAATCGGTTTTTTCTAGAAGGACAAGAGCTAGAAACTATTTGAACTGTTCTTCCAGCTATTATCCTTGTATTTATTGCTTTACCCTCTCTCCAACTGCTCTACTTAATGGATGAAGTAAAAGACCCTTTTTTAACCATCAAGGCAATTGGGCACCAATGATATTGAAGATATGAATACACTGACTACAAAGACTTAGAGTTTGACTCTTACATGATCCCAACCAGAGACATCTCCCTAGGGAATCCTCGCCTATTAGAGGTAGACAATCGACTAGTTTTACCCATGCAAAATCCAATACGAGTTCTCGTCTCCTCCGCCGACGTACTACACTCTTGAGCAGTGCCTTCCTTAGGCGTAAAGATGGACGCAGTCCCTGGCCGCCTAAACCAAACAACCTTCCTCGCCTCCCGAACAGGCTTGTTTTACGGACAATGTTCCGAGATTTGTGGGGCCAACCACAGATTTATGCCTATAGTAATTGAAGCCGTGCCATTTAGAACCTTCGAAAACTGAGTTGCCCAATACCTTGAAGAATAAGCCTTAATTAGCTTACTTAAAGCTTTAAACTCTTAATTTAAAAGAAAATAGTTAAACCCTATTATTAAGGAGTGCCACAATTAGATTTTACCTGATGAGTAGTCAATTTTTTTATTATTTGAACTGCCATAATTTTTACTTTCACTGTTATTACAGCTAAACCCTCTTCTACCAAGGTAGACCAGACCAGACCAACCTCCCAGACAAGAAAGGAAACAACAACTTGACAATGACTCTAACTGCAAGAATTTTTGGTCAATTTTTCCCCGATACAGTATTTTTCATCCCAATGAAAATTTTTTCCATGCTATTTGCTCTGTCTTGACTTGCCTTTATTTTTCCTACCAAATGAGCCCCAACCCGATTTCAATCAGTATGAACAAGCTTCCGGGCTAAAGTTTTAGAGATGTTATTCCAAAATACAAGAACAGATACGGCCCCATGAGCCGGTCTGATTACCACCGTATTTATCGTTATTTTATCAGTTAACGTCTTAGGTCTATTTCCATACGCCTTTACCACAACCAGACACATATCACTTACCTACAGTCTTGGATTTCCCCTATGAATGGCCATAAAAGTACTGGGATTCTATCTTGCCTTCAACAGACGACTTAGACACCTTGTTCCCCAAGGAACACCCAAACTATTAATCCCACTAATGGTTTGAATTGAAACCCTTAGACTTTTCGCCCAACCAATCGCCCTAGGACTACGTCTTGCAGCAAACTTGACAGCAGGACACTTGTTGATTTTTCTCCTTTCAACCGCAATATGAGTTCTTTCCTCCAACCCCTTTGTTAGTATCCCCATATTTATTATATTTGTTTTACTCTTTGTGCTAGAAATAGGCGTAGCTTGTATACAAGCCTACGTATTCACAGCACTGATTCATTTCTACCTGCAACAGAATCTTTAAATCATGGCTCATCAACACCCATACCATCTAGTAGACCAAAGCCCCTGGCCCCTAACCGGAGCTATAAGAGGGCTAATGATGACTTCAGGCCTAGTCCTTTGGTTCCATATAAACGACTTGACATTATTGATTGCAGGATTTATTTTATTAATCACCACCATGATAAACTGATGGCGAGACATTGTCCGAGAGGCTACCTTTCAAGGAAGACACACAGCCATTGTAGAAAAAGGACTTCGATACGGCATGATTCTTTTTATCACTTCCGAAGTCTGTTTTTTCTTCGCCTTTTTTTGAGCATTCTTTCACAGAAGCCTTGCCCCTTCAGTAGAAATAGGAGTAACATGACCACCAACTGGAATTAACCCCCTAAACCCATTTCTAGTCCCCCTTCTGAACACCGCAGTACTACTGTCCTCCGGAGTAACAATTACATGGGCGCACCACAGAATCCTAGCCGGTAATCGGACAGAAGCAATCCAAGCCTTGTTCCTCACCGTAGTTTTAGGAATCTACTTCACAGTTCTCCAAGCCTGAGAGTATGTAGACGCCCCCTTTACTATTGCGGATAGCGTTTATGGCTCCACCTTTTTCGTAGCAACAGGATTCCATGGATTACACGTAATAATTGGAACCACCTTTTTATTTATTTGCTTCCTCCGTCTTATAAACTTCCACTTTTCAGCGCATCACCACTTCGGATTCGAGGCCGCTGCCTGATATTGACACTTTGTTGATGTAGTTTGACTATTCCTTTATGTATGCATCTACTGATGGGGATCCTAAAGAGAAAAGAGGAATCAAACCTCTATCCAACGGTTTCAAGCCGTATGCATTCCTATCTGCCATTTCTCCCTCTTATATATCAATAATGACTTCAATGACCTTTCTTATACTATTAACCATATTGATAGCTACTATCTTTGCAATTGCAGCCCACATCTTGCCAAACCGAAACAGGGACAGAGAAAAGAACTCCCCCTATGAGTGCGGATTTGACCCCTTAAAATCCGCCCGATTACCATTTTCTTTCCGATTCTTTCTAGTTGCGATACTATTTCTATTATTCGACCTGGAAATAGCTTTGCTATTTCCACTCCCCGCCGCGACCATAATGTCCTCCCCCGAAGATTTGATCCCCATCGCCACAGTTTTTATGTTAATACTCACCTTAGGCCTAATATTCGAATGAGTAAACGGAGGACTAGAATGAGCAGAATAATTCCAGCCTATAAAACTTATAATAATGATTACCTTAATTTTTATTACCATAGGAATATCTATAACCACCTTTATTACCCCAATAAAGAACCTTTGAGCCACAGCGATATCAAGAACAAGCCTATTGTCCCTAACTTCCACTATTCTAATAAGCAACCACTGAACATCTTCATGACACAACCTCTCCTCAATTTTCGCCTCTGACTCGATCTCTGCCCCCTTAATAATACTAAGGTGCTGGCTGGCTCCCCTTTCATTAATTGCAAGAAAGGGCCACTTAAAAAATGCGCCACACCTAAAACAACGAACCTTTATTACTTTAATTAATCTAATAACCGGCGCCTTGATAGTAACATTTAGCTCCTTGGAGCTACTGTTATTTTACATTGCCTTCGAAACAACCCTGATCCCAACCTTGATACTAATTACTCGATGAGGAGCACAAATGGAACGATTCCAAGCAGGGGTTTATTTCATATTTTATACCTTGTTTGGATCTCTCCCCCTCTTAATTAGTTTAATAGCGCTATATTTCTCAAGCTATTCTTTGTCAATCCCAAAAGTAGAACTATTTTGATCCCCTTCTTATTCTTTTAATAGACTCAAAGTTTGGTGAATCCTCTCCATTATAGCCTTTCTGGTAAAGATGCCAATCTATGGGTTTCACCTTTGATTACCAAAGGCCCATGTAGAAGCCCCCGTAGCTGGGTCCATGATCCTTGCTGCAATCTTGCTAAAGTTAGGCGGATATGGCCTAATCCGATTGATAACCTTATTTTCAACAACATCCCTACACTCAGTTTCTCTGATACTGGCTGTATTTTGTTCCTGGGGGGCCCTTATTACCAGAATAATTTGCCTACGACAAACAGACCTAAAGGCACTAATCGCATATTCATCAGTAGGGCATATGAGAATAGTTGCAGCAGGGATATTTACCCAAACCAAATGAGGGCTAAAAGGAGCCCTTATGCTAATGATAGCCCATGGTTTAGTTTCATCGGCCCTTTTCTCGCTAGCAAAAACAGCCTACGAACGAAGAGGAACTCGAACACTAGCCATTACTCGAGGCCTAAAGATTATTCTCCCCCTAAGAACACTATGATGACTTTTAATGTGCGCCGCCAAACTAGGCCTCCCCCCTTCCCCCAATCTGATTGGGGAAATCCTGATCCTTTCTTCACTAATTAACTGATCAATCTGACTTTTCCCTATAGTTGGACTTGCAACCGTATTTGGGGCTGTGTATTCCTTGTTAATTTTTCAACTCTCTCAACAGAAAAGACCTGCAAGATTCCTAGCAAACATACCCTCAACTTTACCACGAGAACATTTGCTTGCCTTACTACACACCCTACCTCTCATCCTTATAATTTTTAACCCAACGTCGACACTAATATCTTGACTAAAGAAGTTTAGCAAAACATCAGCCTGTGGCACTGAAGACGCCAGTTAAAGTCTGGCCTTAAGTCCAAGATTTATAGGTTTGCCTTAGGCCTGCTAAGCCTAAAGGCCTGCGGTTCAAGTCCGTTGAAATCTTGATGGTTATTAGCCCTTCCATTTTCCTTTCGTCAATAAAACTAAGTATTATAACAATACTATTAGCCAGTATCTTTTTCTTTACAAAGTCCTATATTTTTGAAAAAAAGAAGACTATCCCCCTATCTATTCAGAGGACCGGAATAAGCATAAACAACACAGAAAGAACTATTCTATCCTACAGTAGAGGCCCCTTTACCATTAAAGTTCTAAAGACCTTGGCTTTTCTTTCCCTCCTCTCCTTATTTATTGCTGTTTACCTAGACTTTCAAACTTTAAAAATAACTTTTTCCCTTTGGCTAAACAAAACCCCAACAAAAATATCCCTACAATTTATGTATGACCAATATTTTCTAGTATTCCTAGCAGTCGCTCTATTCGTCACTTGGTCTATTATAGAATTTTCTTACTACTACATGGACAGAGACCCCAATGGCCCCGCCTTTTACCGTCTACTCAGCATTTTTTTACTAAAAATGCTAATCCTAACGTGTTCTAACAGCCTCTTCCTAATTTTTCTGGGATGAGAAGGAGTCGGCTTTCTTTCTTTTCTGCTAATCAGCTGATGGTCTACCCGAAAAGATGCCAGAAGCTCTGCCTTAGAAGCAGTTATATACAACCGAATAGGTGATATAGGCCTAATAACCTTTATGGCCCTATCTGCCCTCCTTTTTAACTCATGAAATCTTACGGAAATTCTTTCTTCTGAAACATCCTCAACCCACTTTCTCCCCTTCTTATTATTTGGCCTAATACTGGCTGCCGCAGGAAAGTCCGCCCAGTTTGGCCTTCACCCATGGCTCCCAGCCGCAATGGAAGGGCCTACCCCTGTTTCCGCTCTTCTTCACAGATCAACTATGGTAGTAGCAGGGGTATTCCTTCTTATTCGCACAAGAGACCTCTTTATAAAAAGCCCCCAATTCCAGACCTTTATTCTTCTCCTAGGAGGCACCACTGCTCTATTTGCTGCTACTACAGCAATAGCGCAGCACGACATAAAGAAGATTATTGCCTACTCAACGACTAGACAACTAGGACTGATGGTCACCGCCTTGGGACTAGGCCAGCCCTTACTGGCCTTTTTCCATATTTGCACTCACGCCTTCTTCAAGGCAATGTTATTTTTATGCTCCGGAAGAATAATCCACAGCCTTAAAGACGAGCAAGACCTCCGAAAGATGAGAGGACTAAGAAACCTTTTACCAGTCACCTCAGCTTGTCTAGCCCTAGGAAGCTTGGCCCTCATGGGAACCCCATTTTTGGCTGGGTTTTACTCGAAGGACCTCATTCTAGAAGCTGCCAGAGGCAGACTATTGAAAACCCTAGGATTAGCACTAGCCCTGTTAGCTACACTACTCACAGCAGTATACAGATTTCGAATCGTATTTTTTTGCTTTTTATCGAATCCAGCAATCTCTCCCCTTTCCCCCATAAAAGAAGAAAACCCTAACCTAATAAACGCCCTTCTCCGTCTAGCAAGAGGAACAATAATCAGGGGATGAATATTCTCGAGCTTTGTTCTAACTCCCCCTTCTTTCATCATCACACCCGCTGCTAAGAGAATACCTCTAATAGTGACTCTCCTAGGAACCGCCTTGTTACTAACAATCTTATCCTTTCTGGTAAAGACAATACTAAAAAGAAAGACCCATAAAACCTTTACCAACCAGTGATTTTATGTAGATGTTGTCCACTCAATTATCACCCTATTTACCTTTTCCTCTTCCTTATTTTTTTCCGCCCGTACCCTAGACCGAGGATGGCAAGAGAAAATAGGACCCCAAGGAATAGGCAGAATTGCCACCTCAACTTCAAAGATAAATCAAGTAACACAGAGAGGATTGGTAAAGCAGTACATAACATCCTCAATCATATCAATGACTATAATAGTCTTCATTGCCTTTATAATCACTTCATAACGTAAGACTAAATTGCCCGAATAACTCTCCTTTCTACACCCCGAGAAATTATTAAAGCTCCAACCAAAGCAACAAGCAAAATAAATACCCCAGCCAAAACAAAAAGTCCACCAAAACTGTAGAAAGTTCTGCTTCCAAGAAGACTCTCCCCTCTTACCAAGACCCCAAAGGCTTTTGGGGCCTCCTGAAAATTATCAAAAGAAAAAAAGACCCAAGAAGAAAAGAAAATAGACAGCCCTATGACTTCTCCAAGATTGCTAACAGAGGGAAATCGCTCAGCCGAAATAGCCCTCGAATACGCAAACACTACCAACATTCCTCCCATATAAACTATCAAAAGAACTAGAGCAACAAAGGCTCCCCTCAAAAGACTAAGAACAACACACCCTGAAATTGATACAACGACAAGTCCAAGAGCAGAATAATAAGGAGACAAACTGTAAAAAACAAGAGTCCTCCCAACTAGCATACAAATTAAAGATAAATATATAATCATTATTTATATATAGTGCAAAATTATGGCAGGCCCATTACGAAAGGAACACCCAATTTTCCGAATTTTAAACAAAACCTTCGTTGACCTCCCGCTACCTTCCAACTTATCAATATGATGAAAATTTGGGTCCTTACTAGGGCTCTGCTTAATAACCCAAATATTGACCGGTCTGTTCTTAGCCATGCATTACACAGCAGACGTAAAACTTGCATTTTCCTCTGTTAGCCATATTTGCCGTGACGTAAAATACGGATGACTTTTACGAAATGTACACGCAAATGGAGGATCTGTATTCTTTATTTGCATGTACTGTCATATTGGCCGAGGTCTTTACTACGGTTCCTACAACAGAACAGAAACATGAAACATCGGTGTAATCTTATTCCTAGTAACTATTCTCACTGCATTTATGGGATACGTACTTGTATGAGGACAAATGTCTTTCTGAGCAGCCACTGTTATTACAAACTTAGTTTCTGCAATTCCCTACGTTGGAATAACAATAGTACAATGGCTCTGAGGGGGCTTTTCAGTAGACAATGCAACACTTACCCGATTTTTTGCTTTCCACTTTCTTTTCCCTTTCATCATTGCAGCCTTGGCCCTAATCCATCTAGTATTCCTCCACAAAAGAGGAGCTAAGAATCCCGCAGGGCTCAACAGAGACTATGACAAGTCTCCCTTCCACACCTATTATACTACAAAGGACACAGTAGGATTTATAGCTTTAATTGCTGGCCTCCTAAGCCTTGCCCTAGTATTTCCAGGGGCACTTACAGACCCCGAAAACTTTATCCCAGCCAACCCTCTAGTAACTCCCCCCCACATTCAACCAGAATGATACTTTTTATTTGCTTACGCTATTCTACGATCAATCCCCAAAAAGCTAGGAGGAGTAATAGCTCTTGTAGCAGCAATTCTAGTCCTGTTCGTTATGCCGTTTTTGCACACATCCAAGAACGAAGCTAGAACTTTTCGCCCCCTTTCCCAAGCTACTTTTTGAACATTAGTTGCCACTTTTTTCATTTTGACTTGGATCGGTAGACAACCAGTAGAGTACCCATATGTTATCTTGGGTCAGATAGCGTCCGCGACTTACTTTGGAATTTTTATTTTTGCTTTCCCATTAGTTTCTACAATAGAAAAAAAGCTGATTTTTTCCTAGCAGAGGTAGCTTAACAGTTTAAAGCACAGCACTGAAAATGCTCCAAAGTGGGTTAAAGTCCCCCCCTCAGCAGCCGATTTGGTCCTAGTCCCAATTTTAGCTATTTCCAAACTGCCACATGCAAGCTAACTAGCCCCCCAGTGAAATTAACACTACTTTACCCCAACCTTCCAAGTAAAGGAGTAAAATAGTCAATCAGCATCAGGAGCAGCAAACGCCCAACTACGCTAAGTAAATCGCCACAACTGCAGTGCTAAACATTAGACAATCAGGAAAACCTGGATCTAGTAAAGAATGAAAAGGAGGTTAAGTACGTGCCAGCCACCGCGGTTATACGTACATCCTGCAGCTAAAATCACTACGGTAAAAAGGATGGTTAGAATAGACACTTTACTTTTAGCTCTGAACCAGCAATAGAAAGCTTACTTTAGAAGAAAATCTGTGAAAGTAACATAGAATTTGAGCCCATGAAAACTAAGACCTAAACCAGGATTAGATACCCTGCTATACTTAGAAGTTAACAACCTTTAGCACCAGAGAACTACGAACTATTAAGTTTAAAACTCAAAGGACTTGGCGGTTTTTCAAATCTCCCTGGAGGAGCTTGCCATCAAATCGATAATCCACGTTATACCTCACCAGCTTTTGAAAATATCAGCCTGTATACCATCGTCGTAAGTCTACTTCTCAAGAAAGTTGACAAAAAGGAGAATCCCCTAGACGTCAGATCAAGGTGCAGCTTATAAGCCGGGGATCGGTGAGCTACAATGTTCAAAACGACCAGTGGAAGAGAGACTGAAAAGCTTCTCTGAAATTGGATTCAGCAGTAAGCATCAAAACGAAAGTGATGCTGAAGTGAGCTCTGAAATGCGTACACATCGCCCGTCACTCTCGCCTAACTAGCCAATTTATAGCAAGGGGAGAAAAGTCGTAACATAGTAGGCATATCGGAAGATGTGCCTGGAAAATGCCCCTATAGTTGAAGATACAACAAGAGCTTTTCACGCTCTAAGTTTGAGTTAAAATCTCAATAGGAGCTTTAGAGCCTTGAAAGCTTACTAGCTAAAGCACCCGGCCTTGTAAATCGGGAGAGAAGGTTAAACCCCTTCTCAAGGCTAACCAACATTCCCATCAGGACTTTCCCCCTCCTCCTACGTCGTTCGGGGTTGGGTTGGGGGATTATCCCTTTCAGGTCTGGGGGGGGGGGGGGGTAAAATCGATATATATATATATAAAAAACGACAAAACGAACTATGTCAGAAAATAGTTTAACAAGAATTGCAGCTTTGGGAGTTGCGGGCATAGGTGAGGGTCCTATTTTTCTGACTTAAAGAGATAGGAATTGAACCTATAGTAAAGAAGTCAAAGTTCTTTGTTTTTCCCCATTAAACTACTCTTTAAATGGGCGATAGCTAAATGAGAAGGCACTTGGCCGTTAACCAAGAGATAATAGGATAAAAACCTATTCGCCCAGGCTGAAATAGCAAAGTAGTTAATGCGGAAGACTTAGGATCTTCTACCGAAGGTTCAACTCCCTCTTTCAGCTGTAGTTTCTAAGAATCTAACTTAGATCCCTTGCTTGCAAAGCAAAAATTTTTAGCTAAACTAAAACCACAAGGACTTAAGTTAACGAAACTGTTAGCCTTCAAAGCTTTTAATAAGAATGAAACTTTCTTAGTCTTTGGGCTTTGTAGTGTAAACTAACATTTCGGATTGCAAATCCTTAAACGCAGTTAATAGCTGCCAAAGCTTCAAGATAACCCGACTTGCACGGATCTCAGCTCTGCGTAAAAGAGGAGCTTACTTTCTAGCTATATCTTGTTATATATATATATAATTAATCAACCTAGTAGAGTAAGCTAAGTGTTAAGCTTTTGGGCTCATACCCCAAAAATGGAAGGATAAAAACCTCCCTCTACTTTTTAAAGAAGACACTGGAGTCTAACCAGTAATTTTGGCCTGACAACCCAAAGTTATTTATTTAACTAGTCCTCTACTTATATGTAGTAAGATGACTGAAAGACTAAGTGGTAGATTGTAAATCTATAAATAAAGGTTAGATTCCTTTTCTTACTAATAACTTTACGATTACATCAGTATTTCTGACTTCCAATCAGATGGTCTTAGCGAAAATCTAAGGTAAAGTAGCTAAAATAGCAAAGTGGTTAATGCAGAAGGCCTAAGACCTTCTTATCAAAGGTTCAACTCCTTTTTTTAGCTATGACACTTGTTTTCAAGACGCTTGAACTAATCTCTTTTCTAATTCCAGTACTATTAGCAGTTGCTTTTCTTACTTTAGTAGAACGAAAGGTTCTAGGCTACATGCAACTACGTAAGGGACCTAACGTAGTTGGGCCTTATGGCCTCCTCCAGCCTTTTGCAGACGGCCTAAAGTTATTTATAAAGGAAACCTTAAAGCCTTCAACCGCTTCCCCCTACCTTTTTTTCTTTTCCCCACTATTATTTCTCAGACTAGCTTTAATACTTTGAAACTTCATGCCTGTATGCTCCCCAACCATAGACCTTCACCTCTCTCTACTACTAGTTTTAGGCTTATCCAGCCTCTCTGTTTACGCCTTGTTAGGATCAGGGTGAGCCTCAAATTCTAAGTACTCATTACTAGGGGCAATACGAGCAGTAGCCCAAACCATCTCATACGAAATAAGTTTAGCCCTAATACTTTTATCTTTGATCCTTTTAGTCAGAAGCTTTAGCTTAACTTTTATCGTTACCAGCCAAGAATTTTCTTGGTTTGGGCTCTCCTGTCTCCCTTTGTTTTACATATGGTTTGTTTCTACATTAGCAGAGACAAACCGAGCACCCTTCGATTTGACCGAAGGAGAATCAGAAATAGTCTCAGGCTATAAAGTAGAGTACGCAGGTGGACCCTTCGCCTTATTTTTCATTGCTGAATATGCAAAAATCATCTTGATGAACTTATTCTCCGTAGTATTATTTTTAGGTGGCCCCTCTCCCCTAAGAAAAGTCTTTCCTCTAAAAACAATAGTGATAGGGATAAAGACAACTTTATTAGTTTTCCTTTTTTTATGAGTACGAGCCGCCTATCCTCGATTCCGCTATGATCAACTCATGTTTTTGACGTGAAAGAGATATCTTCCATTCGCCATAGGCGCACTATGCGCTGTTATTTCAATAGTCTTGTTTTTCAAAATTTCCTTGCCCCTATTTTAACGAGCTTGCTCCTAAAAGAAAAGGTGTCTAGCTGATAATTAGATTATTAAGGGTTAAATTCCCTTCAAGCTCTATGCACCGAATAACTTCCATCTTTCTCTTCATTACTGTAATTACTGGCACTATAATTGTCCTGTCAACAGAAAAATGATTTATCATTTGAGTTGGATTAGAGCTAAGCACTTTAGCTCTTGTCCCTATACTCTGCACTAATTTCACCCCACGAACAATAGAAGCAAGGATAAAGTACTTTCTTATCCAAGCTCTAAGGGCTGCTCTCCTTCTAAAAGGGGCACTTATACAAGCTTGAACAACCGGATCCTGATCCATCCTAGAACCAACAAAAACTGTCACTACCATCTCGCTTTCTATTGCCTTAGCCTTTAAGCTAGGCCTCGCCCCCTGCCATTTCTGATTCCCAGATGTCCTACAGGGACTCCCCTTTACCCAAGGCCTTATTATATCAACTTGACAAAAGATAGCACCATTAATCATCTTATTTTCCTTCTCCACGCTTATATTTTCTTACTTAATAATTATAAGAGGGCTACTATCAGTATTAATTGGAGGGATAGGAGGACTAAATCAAACACAAATACGAAAGATTCTCGCCTTCTCCTCGATAGCACATATGGGATGAATAGTTACCACCTCTATCTATTCATTTAATGCTGCCCTAGTAATGCTAACATTGTATCTAATAATAAAAACCTCACTCTTTTTACTATCAGATTTTCTTAAAATCTTTACTCTTGGGCACTTAAAAACAACATCCCAACTATCCCCGCTAAGGAGCTCCTTACTAATTCTAATAGTCCTCTCCTTAGGAGGACTCCCCCCTCTAACGGGATTTATGGTTAAGTTTGCCTCGCTATATTGCCTTATAGGAAAAAACTTTATCTTCCTTTCTTCACTACTAATCATAGGCAGCTTATTGAGCCTTTTCTTTTACTTACGAATAGCGTTTAATGCCAGCCTACTTTTGTTCCCTCATCACATTGTTGGACTATCATCTTGACGAAATTCCCCGCTCACTACTCCACTTAGAATAAAGACTTGAGCCATAGCCACACTAACTGTTCTAAGAACTATAGCTGCCCCACTAGCCCTCCCACTATATATGACTATATAAAAGTTATCTCTCAAGGCTTTAATTTACTTTCAACCTATTTACACATTTTAAAAATAAAACACTTATCAACATCAGTAGAAACATTCGAACTTTTTTAAGCCCTTTAGACATAGTACCGAAAGGAAAAGATGAAATAAAATTAAACAAAAAACAGAAAACAGGAAAGATAAGCCCTTTTACCTTGTGTATAATGGATTAACAAGTAAAAAGAAAAAACCTTCTTTTCCCGAAACTGGGTGAGCTAACCTTCTCTTCCTTTTAGAGGAACCACTTTACTGTTGCAATAGTAAAGACAAAGGGAAGGTTAGATGTTATATGCTAACCGCACCTGGCGATAGCTGGTTTCTCGAGAAATTAGTTTAAGCTAAGCCCTCTTTTTAAAGTTAAATAAATTTATTTGTATAAACCAAAACTTAAAAATTTAAATAAGAGAGGTTAAGGTAACAGGGACAAGCCTGTTACCTAAAGTGGAAAACCCCAAAACCTTTAGCTAAAGTCAATAACCTATAGAAATAGTTTTATTTTAACGAGTAGGCCTAGAAGCAGCCAACCCTAAAGAGGGCGTTAAAGCCCAATTTACACATTAAACTAAAAAATTTATGAAATTATCTCTGACGCTATAAAATTTTATCGAGACTTTTTCTCCTAAAAAGAGATTATGTTAATATGAGTAAGGAACCATTTCACTTGAGCTTTAAACAACCTTAACCTTGGCAGAAAAATAATACTACTAAAACCTTTATTTTATCCACTGTCTTCCAACTCAGGAGAAATACTAAACAACAAAGAGATAAGAAGGAACTCGGCAAACTTAACGGTTTCGCCTGTTTACCAAAAACATCGCTCTCCGACAAATAAAACATGGAGAGTCCTGCCTGCCCAGTGACTAGAAGTTAAACGGCCGCGGTATCTTGACCGTGCGAAGGTAGCATAATCATTTGTCTCCTAAATAGAGACTAGTATGAATGGCAAGACGGAACTAAGCTGTCTCCTTATCTCATTCCCGAATTTCACCTTCCCGTGAAGAGGCGAGAATATATTCGCTAGACGAGAAGACCCTGTCGAGCTGTAGTAAAGAACTAACTTTTTAAGTTTTTTCTTCTCCTCCTAATGGTTTAATTTAGAATTAGAAAAGACAAAAAGATTAGTCCTAACTTTGGTTGGGGCAACCACGGAGAAGGAAAAACCTCCGCTATCTATAATTTTAAATTAAACTAAAGAATCATTTTTCTAGTATCATAAAAGTGAGAGTATGATCCACCCAGGTGATCAAAAGAAAAAGTTACCGCAGGGATAACAGCGTAATCTTCTTTGAGAGTCCATATTGACAAGAAGGTTTGCGACCTCGATGTTGGATCGGGACATCCTAAGGGTGCAGAAGCTTTTAAGGGTTGGTCTGTTCGACCATTAAAGTCCTACGTGATCTGAGTTCAGACCGGCGAGAGCCAGGTCAGTTTCTATCTACGATATTATCTTTCTTAGTACGAAAGGACCAGAAAGAGAGTGCCAATGTGTTTTAACATAAGCACCCTAAATAAAAAAC